GCCATATATGATCAGCTTTGGTAAACTAGCAGGAGTTTACTTCATTAGGCTTCATAAAGATCAGGACTTTCCTGTTTCAGTAAGAAATAGGAAGAGCAGCAAAGAGGACTTTCGAGGCGGATTCATCAGTCGGGCTATCTGAGACAGTTTAAGGAGAATTGTTTGTGTCTTTAGAGACCAAATTTGAACTCAGTTTTGCATTAATCGGAAATCAAGGCTTTCAGTCGTTCTTTCAACTATAGACTTTTAAAAAAAAGCTTTCCCAGTTCGCGCAGTGTCAGGGTAACTACGAGCTGGATTCGTCATGAAACTAACTTCTTCTCAGAGAAATGATGTGTTCTAACCTTCCATTCCAACCATCGGCCTATCTGCTTCCACTTCCAGAGCTTATGCTTTATTCTGTTTGTGAGTCTATTTTCTTTCCTTTGGTTTATGATCTCTCTGTCTCTCTTAACCATACTTCCCTCTCCATTACCTTCTAAGAAAGCGGTTAGCCAATCCCCTTTCATTGGGTGAAGAATTTAAGGAACGGATGCAGATCCCTAGTGAAGCGGTAACTCTATGCTGAACACCAACTCATACCGAATATTCTCAGTCCCTGCCCTCCGATTACACTACGTCTATCCCTGAACTGTCCCTATAGATCTTGAAACCCGAAATAATCTAAGGCCTCCCACAGCAGCTATTTGCCTAGACGATCTCAAAAGTTTCCCTTCTTTTTTAACACCGGTTACGTCCTTCTTGTCGCGGTTAGGAATTCAATAGCAGTTGATTAATTGGCAACCGAAGAAAAGAATAAGGAAGCTAAACATGGGTCTTTATTTGCTTTTTAGTGTGGGTGGGGAGTTCGTCAATTTCAGTCTGCATTGCCTCTGTTTCCTTTCCCCGAGCTTCTTGGGTAAAGAGAACTGATATCATCCGACCTTGAATTCCGTAATTGATAAATTACTTTAATAGATAAATATCAACTACTTCATTGAATTAAGCGGGCAGACTCTTTCTTAGCGAGGACAGTAGGAGGCCAGTTCGAGATCGGTAATAGGGTAATCCTTGAGTACTCCTTTAAGCGGCTAGTGGGAAACTGCCCTATTCAAGTTAAGTACGATAGGGGGAGAGCTCTTCGGCTAGATCTGATCCGGAAACAGCCTACGCTTAGTGTGATCCTGTCTGATAACGAACGGAACGCTAGCTATATGCTTAACACATCTATCTTGGCTTGGTTTTCCGGGTAAGGGCTCACCTGTTGATTGTGTCGTTGCATGCTTTTTGGTAGAGCCCCCACCTCCCACGGCTACAGCCAGCACCAGGATGTGCCTATACCTTTATAGGCACCAGTTCATTCAGTCAATGAAGCTGCAGTCGGTTCTGTGGATTCGGTAGATGAGTCAGTCGGTTCGGAAGTTGGTTCAGCGATAGATGTAGTCGATGGGGTAGAGGGTCTGCAGATACTCGTCGAGCTCCTCATTGCCCCAATCTTCCCTGTAGGCTCCCCGCTCCGCCAGCGCGACAACTGTCCAAATCATTTGACGCTTCTTCTCACGAATTGGATTTGAACCAATATCAAGCTACTTGCCTTTTAGTAGATCGTGAGTGGGTCTATCGTCCTCCTTATTATAGTCCTCCTAAAATCAATAGCATTTCGTCGGAATACATCCTGTCTTTTCACCTTTGTAGTCCTATGCATAGTAAGTACTATAGCCCCAATCATGGCTACTAATAAAATAAGACTAGGAACCAAAAACCAGACGGAATAGTAGGTATAAAGTAAATTGCCCAATGTTTCCAAATTAGTCCAACTTCGTACCTTTCCGGCATAAACCGTATATCTCAGAGAGGTCGTATTTCTTTGGGTTGGTAGTAATGGAATGGTTTCATTATCTAAAATGAAGAACATTTCCCACCAAAGGATCAGTCCAATAATACCACTCACAGGTAAATAGCGCAATACTTCTTCGTGAATCTCCGCTATTTGAATATGGAACATCATAACAACGAATAGGAATGAAACGGCTATAGCTCCTATATGAACTACTGGGAAGATCATTGCGAAGAAGTCGAGACCTAACAAAAGAAGTAAACCCGAAGTGTCGCGAAAGACTGGAATGGGAAACAAAACGGAATGTACCGGATTTTTAGCACGTGCAACCATCAAACCAGAGACCAAAGCAGGGCTCGACAAAACGGAAAGTATCATGACTTATTAAGATTCACTTGTAGTTCCGCTTCTTGCTATAACAGAAAGACTTGTCGGAAATCTGGTTGGTCCAACCAAGAAAGGCACGGGAGTCTTTGGGCATTGCTTGGACTAAGTACAGCTTGAGTCGAGGTAAGGGGCTCGGCAGTGTGGAAGCAGATGACTAAACTAAGTCTCGTTGTCCCACATAACGGAGTACAATCTTTCCTTTTGTTCTTTCGTATCGAACTTAAAGAAACGGTGGTTTCCCCGATTGTAGTGCGCCACCTGAAGCTCGTCCACCCTCCCTAGCAGATTTTTACAAAACCCAACGGTTGCCTTATCGAGCGCTAACGGTTCGATGCGCTCGTAAAAGGTGCTGTCGGGAAGGGTGCGCTTCCGCCCAATATTCATGAGAATCCTCAACTCCCCTTCTACATGGGCACGAAGGGGTTCGGGCGCCTTCTGCTCGGCCGGGAGATCGAGAGCTAATTCCCACTCGAGTTTGGGAAATGAGGTAGAGGTGGATGCTTCCGCATCTGCCCCTGTGGGCAAGACCATATTGGCGTTAGCCATAAAGGGCGTTAGGAGGGCCCTTACCCCCCAAAAACAAATAAAACAAACACTTCCGGGGCAGCCCATCTTTATTAATAAAGCCGAGAGGGCCCGGCTCCCAAAAAGTGTTGCCCCGTGTGAAACTGTATCCATGAAATAGTCTTTTAAACCCAATTCTTTCGAAATTAAATACAAAAATAAAAAGAGAATGAGAAGAAATAGAAAAGAAATGAGCCGAATGCGCTGTGACTTATAAATAGGAAGATGAGGAGATACCGGGCGCTGGATATTCATGGTTGGCTTTTACAGTATCTATAGAATGAGCACTGTGAACTATCTGCTTCAAAAAGATAGTTGTAAGAATGAAAGTTCAACCTCGATCGGAATACAGATGAGATCAAAAAGGCCAACGACTGGAAGCGGGAGTCCAGCTCAGCGGACTATTGAGCAGCGTGGTATTGACACATTCGGGGTCTTGGTAAGAGAGCGAGAGGTAATATTGCAGAAGTGCTGATTCGCTTGGAAGAATGGAACAGGAACAGATAGGATAAATAAGCGGGAACGCTCCCCCCAAAAAACCAAAGAAAAGGCATATAACTCTAATTATAAAAACACAAAAAAAACTTTAACCAAAATTATAATTAATATGACTAATCGCATTAGTTTCAGCCCTAAGAAAAGGATGACCAGTCTCGGAAGTTCCCTAATAAGAAACAAAAGTATTCCAGTTGGAATAAAAGTTTTTTTTAGTAGTTTCATTAATCCTTTTTTCATGATAGGTAAGGCAAAGCGCTTTC